TGAGAGTTTCCTACCTCATACGGCTCAACGGTCATGCTCTTTTGGTGTACGTTTTTTTAATCTACCATATCTAATTAAACGAGATTTATCGTGGATCCATCCCATTTTGTTCTACCAAAAGAACAAGAAGTTTTGAGTTTAAAACTTGAATTTTGATTACTAATTTACTCAGTTTTATCTTTTATCCCACCTTTATTAAAGTGGAGGCATTTCCACCATCAGTAGAGTTTTATAAAAAGGTAACTATCTCGGTTTAATATATAACGATATTTATTATAGAATCCGTGAAAAAGACTTTCCTTTATAAGAAAGGCTCACTATCTTTGGGATCTGATGCTACACCGCTGCTCAATACCTTAGGGGATCCACTCTATTACATAAGTGGATTCCTAACTTTTATTTCATATCATGACATAGACATGAATAAGCAGGTTTTTTTATATTGTCCCAAAACCTCGCGAATTGATCTTTACGGCGCTTCCTATATCAATTAGATCCTTTATCCATCGAATAAAAGTATCTAGGCATACCTATTTTTTATTAAAATTTAATTAAGTTTATTTGGTTGCTACAGCTGATAAAAATCGTTGTTGTGGACGATACATATGTAGAAAGCCTATTTTGGTTTTTATAGTATTTTAACAATAATTTTTTCTTTTTCCCCTTTTATTTCTATAGTGGAGATAGTCGCACGTAATGACAGATCACGGCCATATTATTAAAGGCTTGTGGTAAGAATGGGTTTCGCTCTAGTGCACGAAAATAATATTCCAAAGCTTTTGTATGTTCTCCGTTTCTTGTGTGGATAAGGCCTATGTTATAAAGTATATAACTTCGGTCATAGGGATCAATTTCTAGTCGCATAGCTTCATAATAATTCTGTAAAGCTTCCGCATAATTTCCTTCGGATTGAGCCGACATCCGTTACGGTCGTCATTCGATTCAAAAAATCTCCGTTTCAGAACCGTACATGAGATTTTCATCTCATACGGCTCCTCCTTTATGTACATAATGATACTAATACATGGAAAAAAAAGATTGAACTATTCTCATTATAAACTAAGTGGGGCTGGTGTTTTTACAAGAAATCTCTAACCAACCTTTTTGTAAAAGATTTTTCCTCAATATCAAGTCTGTTGATACTAGATAAAAAAGGGGTAACTCCTGCAATTTTTTTGTCTAAATGCCGCGTAATTTTGAGGAATTAGTCACTTCAACAGTTTTCTATGGTTATACGGGTATCCAAACACGAACGAGATGGGTGTTTGTTGTCCCAACCATTCTTGCGAGTCCTGATCCTCATAAGGAAAAAGTATAATTTCTAACAAAGTTTTCCTGTTGTTGATTCCGAAGAGTAGTGCCTCTTCCTCTATGCCTCCTATTAGTACTAGTGGAGGAGGTTTGACCTAACACAAGCATAGGTGTAACCTTTCGCTCAATACTTATAATCAACAATTGAAGCATTTGAGGTTGCATTAATCGGGGATACACGACAGAAGGGCTTGATTTATTTACAAACTTCACCTTCAACAAGCGTAGATTTATTTCTAATAATTTTTATTCCTTATATCTCGAATAAGTATCATGCTACTTTCTCCTAAGAACATTAAAAAATCTAAATAAAAAAAAATTCTAAAACTTAAAAATAAAGTATAGAATAACTAAAAAAAAAGAATCAAATCGCACCATCTCTGTAATAAGCGAATGCCTCCTTTTCCCCCGAAGTTGTCGGAATTATTCGTAATAAGATATTGGCTACAATCGAGAAGGTCTTATCAATAAAATTTCCAGTTATTCCAGATCTAGACATAGGCAGAAATTCATGCTATAATTTATTTTAATTCCCTTCGTGATAAAAGAATCCCACTATTAAAGGAATTTAACAATACAAAATAACATAAAACCAGACTCATTAAAATTAAACTTCTACTCATACTCAAATTATTTTTTGCAGGAATCCATAAAAACTAATAAATATGGAGGATTGTTAAATTTCATCGAAATGAAAATATAGTTGTATTAAAAATATTGGAAAATTTTTAGATTGCATAAAAGAAGAGTTTCCTGATTTATTTGAAGCTGTAGGAAAATTCAAGAAGTTTTGAGGAAATTATGATCCAAAGAGGAAAAAGATTTGAATGATTACTCTATCATGAATAAAAATAGAATAAAGGTCTAAACTAAAAAAAACGATGATCTAAAAGGCGCTATTAAAAATAGTATAAAAAAATGAGCAATGGCTGAAGTTGGTCCAACTAATTTTTTTAATCCGGTAGAAAAATTTTAAAATAAAATAAGGAGTCTCATCTTCATAAATATGCCATTAATAAATGTTTTTTTTTACAATATGTCCCACAAAATTCTATAATTTACCTCGCTTCGACTAAGATTTTTAAAGGTTTTTTAGTTAAAATGGAGTGTATGCTTTTATTCAAAAACCAAAACTATTTTTTCGATTTATTAGCAACTTTATCATTATCTAGGAGAGATGGCCGAGTGGTTGAAGGCGTAGCATTGGAACTGCTATGTAGGCTTTTGTTTACCGAGGGTTCGAATCCCTCTCTTTCCGTACTCGTTACCTAATTCAATAACGTTAATGTTATTAAACGCAATATCTCAAATAAAATACACGATTAATTATTGAAACAGTTATAGATTTCTTGGATATATTTCAGCTATTCCTAATCCCAATTGCTGCAATATTTTATTTTTTATAATAAAAAGTTTAAAATACTAGAAAGAATGGACAAGGAATTAAAACCTCCCTATCAATCTATGATACGAGACATGAACAGGAAGAAATCCTCGGAAAAACCCCTTACTCCTTTCTTTATATGGTGTAAAAGAAGGGTAAAATTGTCCAAATCCTTCTTATTTTAGTTCGATTTAAGTCTGACGAGAATAATATTCTACAACTAGCAATTCTTTTATTTTCAAACCGACCCATTTACTATCTAGTATTTCATTGACCGATCCTTTATATTGTAATGGATGAAGGGTCAAATGTTTTGGCAATTCCTCACGGGAGGATGAATCAATATACTTTTGAACCATAGACTTAGATTTTTGTTTATCTCTCACGATAATAATATCGCGGGGTTTGCAGCGATAACTTGGTATATCTACTATACCACCATTAACTAAAATATGTCTATGGTTAACCAATTGGCGGGCTTGAGGAATAGTCGAAGTTAGACCTAATCTAAAAAGAATGTTATCCAACCGCATTTCAAGCAATTGTAGTAAAACTTGACCTGTTGACCCTTTTACTTTTCCGGCGATATGAACATATTTAAGTAATTGTTGTTCTGTAAGACCATAATGAAAGCGTAATTTTTGTTTTTCTTCTAAACGAATACGATATTGAGATTTTTTACCGGGGCGTAATTGGTTTCTAAAATCGTTTCCTGTTCTAGGCTTTTTAGTTGTTAGTCCCGGTAAAGCACCCAGACGACGTATTTTTTTGAAACGTGGTCCTCTGTAACGCGACATAAAGACTCCTTATGAAGTTGCATAAACCGAAATGAAATATGAAATTAAACTAAAGGATAAATATAAAAAAATAAAAATACAACATAAAATGTAAAGTCAATAAAAAATTAATAAAAATTTATTGAAATATTATACTAGAAAGAATAATTAGATGAATTCTTTTAATATCTGGGCCTTAATAGATTATATATCTAATTTATCGTATTTATATTAAATAAGATAAAACTAGTAAATACTAAAAACTCTTAAAACATATTATTTTTTATCATAAGAAATAAGGGCTATTTTCTTGATTGATTTATTGGACATAGATAAAACTCCCTCAAATTTTTTTTATTCTAATTTCTTAGTAGATACTACAAGGGTGCCATTTGGTAAAAGTATAAGAAGCCTTTTCAATTTCTTTTATTTAACATTTTCAACTATGAAAAAAAAATAATAAAACAGATGGGGAAAAGCCCGCTATCGGAGTCGAACCGATGACCATCGCATTACAAATGCGATGCTCTAACCTCTGAGCTAAGTGGGCTCACATAATATAAATTGTATACACATAGGAATTTAGTAAACTATAGGAATTTTCGCTATTAACTCGTGACATAACAATTAATATATACTTTAATCCATTTATTTTATCAAATATATGATTATCAATATAATAATAGTAAGATTTTTTTTTTAATGGTTTCCTATACTATATTTAGATTTACTAATCTAATTTTATTTAAAAAAATTAGCAGAGTTGATTTCAAATTTTTAAATATCTAGAAAAATAAAATATAAAAATTAAACTAATTTATTTAAATTAGTTATAGCCATTCGATTTGTTAGAGATATTATATTATTTAATATATATATATAAATTAAAATTCCTTTTAGTCATTTTTCGTTCGATAAGGACTAACACAAAAACAAAAGAATCGATCGTTCAAGTATTCAAAATTGAACGCTAAAAATAATAAAAATTAGGTAAAATTTAAATATATATACCTAGAATAATACTATTAAGCCTATATCTACTATATATGTAGTATAATACACTACATATATGTTATGTATGAATTAATATTATATATTAAGTGTATATTGAATCATAATATAACTGAAATAAAAATGTTAGGATAATGATATCCTACTTACAAAATAAGTAGGGGGATATGGCGAAATCGGTAGACGCTACGGACTTAATTGGATTGAGCCTTGGTATGGAAACCTACCAAGTGATAACTTTCAAATTCAGAGAAACCCTGGAATTAAAAATGGGCAATCCTGAACCAAATCTGTTTTTATAAAAACAAGCGATAAAAAAAAAGATAGGTGCAGAGACTCAACGGAAGCTGTTCTAACAAACAGAGTTGTATGCGTTGCGTTAGTAAAGGAATCCTTATATCAAAGCTCCATATAAGCGTATACGTACTGAAATACTCTCTCTAATGAATCAAATTAATTCTAAGTTTAAAAAAGAGATCAAATATTCATGGATACTATTGATTTCCGTCAAAATCCGA